AGTTTATCCAACCCATCATGAAAAGTAAAAAAGGGTAAAGTAACCCTTTTTTGATTGTCCTCTAAATTTGTGTCTTGTTCTTCTGCATGTAGAAAAGGAATAAATAAATCAATCAAATTACGGGAGGCCTCGTAAAGTGCTTCTTTAGGAGTTAAACTTCCATTCGTCCATATTTCAAGAAAAAGTATCTCTTGTTTTTCATTCCCATTCCCATAAGAATGAATACTATGATTTGCATTTCGAACAGGCATGAATACAGCATCGATAGGATAACTTCCTTCTTGAGCGTTTTTTGGTGTTTTCATACGATATCCGCGATTCCTCTCGATTTGTAATCCAATATACAAATCAATTGGTTCCGCCAGGCTAGCTATATGCTGTGTAGTATCAACTATTTCCACAGAAGGCGGTGAGATGATGTCTTGAGCAGTTACATATCCAGGACCCTTGACACAAATATATGCGTCGCGAGTTCCATATAGATTACTTCTCAATACAATTTCTTTCAAATTCATTAAAATTTCATGTACTGATTCTTCAATACCTACTATGGTAGAATATTCATGTGGTATCTTTTCAGATTTTGCGCGTGTGATACATGTTCCTTCTATTTCTCCAAGCAAAGCCCTTCGCATCGCGATGCCTATTGTATCGGCTTGACCTTTCATAAGCGGAGACAAAAGAAAACGTCCATAATAAAGACGCTTACTGTCTGCTCTTGATTCAACACACTTCCACTGTAGTGTCCGAGTAGATGCTGCTACTTTCTCTCGAAGCATAATAATATTTATTATTTGATCAGATTATTGAATCATTTATTTCTCTTGAAATCCGTTCAATTCTTATTTTATTTCTATACACGTCTTTTTTTAGGAGGCCTGCATCCATTATGTGGCATAGGGGTTACGTCTCTGACAAAACTTAATAGTATACCACTTCTACGAATGGCTCGTAATGCTGCATCTCTTCCAAGACCAGGACCTTTTATCATGACTTCTGCTCGTTGCATACCCTGATCTACTACTGTACGAATAGCATTTGCGGCTGCGGTTTGAGCAGCAAATGGCGTCCCTCTTCTTGTGCCCCTGAAGCCACAAGTACCGGCTGAGGACCAAGAAACTACCCGACCCCGTATATCTGTAACCGTTACAATGGTATTGTTAAAACTTGCTTGAACATGAATAACTCCTTTTGGTATTCGACGTCCATTCTTACGTGAGCCAATACGTCCATTCCTACGCGAGCCAATTCTTGGTATGGTTTTTGTCATATTTTATCATCTCATAAATATGAGTCAGAGATATACGGAAATATCCATTTCATGTCAAAACAGATCCTTTATTTGTGTATTGGGTCCTTTTGAGAGTCCCTTTTAAGAAAGATTATCCCTGTCTCTGTTTATGCCTTGGGTTGGAACAAATTACTATAATTCGTCCCCGCCTGCGGATCAGTCGACATTTTTCACAAATTTTACGAACGGAGGCCCTTATTTTCATATTTGTAATTCCTTACCTTAATTTCGAATCTACTCCTTGGAAGAAAATAAGTCTCTTGAAATTTTGAACCTCCAATTGCATCCGCACGAGAGGGATGTTGAAAAAGCCGCTTAGTCGGTCGAATCTTTGTTGCGGAGTCTATAAATTATGCGTCCCCTGGTTGAATCATAACGACTTACTTCAATTTTTACTCTATCGCCTGGCAGTATCCGTATAAAACTACGTCGGATCCTTCCTGAAACATAACCTAGAATCAGATCTTCATTATCTAAACGAACCCGAAACATACCATTGGGAAGTGATTCAGTAATTAAACCTTCATGAATCCATTTTTGTTCTTTCATTCCAGGTAACCCCCTTGAATTATCAACTAATGGAGGAGGAGTGATATTAGACAACCCGCCTTTTCTCTTTTTTTTCACAAAACAAAGAGGAAGTTACGGATGCAATTCGGATACCAGAAAGATTACCATATATAACACAAAATTTCTCCTCCGATTCCTTCTAGTCGAGCCTCTCGGTCTGTCATTATACCTCGAGAAGTAGAAAGAATTACAACACCCATTCCTCCTAAAATCCTAGGAATTCGTTGATGGTTGGAATAGATTCGTAGGCCGGGTCGGCTGATACGTTTTAAAACAGTTCTATATGGCCCTTTTCTATTCCTTCTATGTCGCAGAGTTGAAACCAAGAAAAATTTATTGCTTACTCGATGTTTTCTCACATTTTCGATAAAGCCTTCTCGCAGAAGTATTTTAACAATGTTTTCGGTGATATTCGTAGATGCTATTCGAACCGTTCCTTTTTTATCCATGTCAGCATTTCGTATAGAAGTTATTATTTCAGCAATAGTGTCCCTACCCATGATGAACTATAATTATTGGTGCCCCCGAGTTTTTATATAATCAACATGCTCTGCTTTTTTATTCTTTTTTTTATTATTTAAGGTATATGCGTGAGAAACAATCTACTAATGCATTCTACTAAGTAAATGAATCTTATTTAGATACCCTACTATTTCAGATAGCCTATTATTTTAGATGACCTACTTATCTATATTATGATTATGTTCTCGTCTATTAGTATTTATAATACCTCAGGAGCTAATGAGACTATTTTAGTAAAATTCAACTGTCTCAATTCCCGAGCGATCGCACCAAAAACTCGAGTTCCTTTTGGATTTCCTTCTTGATCAATGACAACTGCTGCATTGTCATCATATTGTATTATCATACCATTGTTACGTTTGAGTTCTTTACATGTACGTACAATTACAGCTCTGATTACTTCTGATCTTTGTAGAGGCATATTGGGCACTGCTTCTTTGATTACAGCGACAATAACGTCGCCAATATGAGCATATCGGCGATTACTAGCTCCTATGATTCGAATACACATTAATTCTCTAGCTCCGCTGTTGTCCGCTACATTTAAATAGGTCTGAGGTTGAATCATATTATTATTATTATTCTTTTTTTTTTCTTTCAAAGCGCGAAGAAAAAAAGAAGAAATATTGTTTGTCCAGAAATAGAAATAAAGAAATTGCGGTTTTTTTCATCACAAGGCCCCTTCCCTTTCGTTTCTTTCATACCCCTATTCCACAATAACGAATTGAGTTCGTATAGGCATTTTGGACGCAGCTATAGAAATAGCTTCTCTGGCTACAATTTCTGATACTCCACCCATTTCATAAAGTATTCGACCCGGTTTAACGACGGATACCCAATATTCGGGAGATCCTTTCCCCGAACCCATACGTGTTTCGGTAGGCCTTACTGTAACAGGTTTGTCTGGAAATATACGTACCCATATTTTTCCACCACGACGCGCATATCTTGTCATGGCTCGTCGCCCCGCTTCTATTTGTCTAGATGTGATCCAAGCGGGCTCAAGTGCCTGAAGGGCGTATCCGCCGAAACAAATTCGATTGCCTCGATAAGATATTCCCTTCATTCTTCCTCTATGTTGTTTACGAAATCTGGTTCTTTTGGGGTTATAGTTGATGGTTGTTTCTCAATGCCATCTCTACTGCAGAACCGGACATGAGAGTTTCTTCTCATCCAGCTCCTCGCGAATGAAACAATTAAAAAATATTACAGATATTTATTTGTATTTAATGAATAAAATAATAAATACATCATGGAATTTTTTGAGATCGAATCTGTCACGTAGGAATTGTTATATCTTGCTCGTATATAAAATTATAAATAGATTTCGATTCTATTATTTTTATTTTCTTTATAATTATAAAATTATAATATATAAAGATATATTATAAATTCTATTAAATTTTGTAAATCTAAGAATATATAATAGAATCAAAAAAAAAAATAGAATTCTTAATTCTATTTAATTTAAAATAATTGTCTTAAATTAATGAATCTTTATTTTTACCTTTATTCAATCGCCCAAAACTTAGCAATCCAATAAGGCTTTCGCGGGCGAATATTTGCCCTTTTAACATCACCTTTCATTCGTAGGGGCATCCCATAACCTAACAGAATAGAATTGGTTCTTGGCTCGTTCCGCCATCCCACCCAATGAATCATTAGGATTCGTTTTCAAGGAATCTTACGCAGTCACGGGTTCCGTCGTTCCCATTGCTTCTCGTTCTCGATTAATGGCTAGGCCCAAACTCTGCAACGGAGCTCCTAATAAAAATTGTTCCTAAATCAATCTACTCAGTCTTTATTGACTTGATGCTCTTTATAATTTTTTCTTATGAATTGGATTCATCTAATTCATTATTAATTATGGACGAATCAAATACGTATTAATGCTTTATTACACTGCCTTTTTTGAGATAGTTCATAGACCATACATATTGGAATCATATATCATTGCTATTCTTTTTCTTTCTTTCTCTCACCCCTCCACCTATCCATATCCCTTTGTTTTTGCTTCACTTAGAATCTGATTGACTTGTCTTTTATGTAAGATTTCAGTTGCTACAACAATATGATCGATACATCAATCATATAGTGACCGGTTCCTTGGATCTAGATAATACGAAGCAATGAGCTGGTTATTAGTTATCTAGTTATTAGTTCATACTAGGGGGCGGTCCCTTCCTTTTTAATCCTAACCCTAAATAAAAAACCAACGAGTCACACACTAAGCATAGCAATTATATGGAGTCAATCGAATTGTTATTCAACCTTATAGAATTAGAAAAATTAGAATTTTTTTTTTTATTTTAATTCAACGGAAAAAAGATGAACGAGTTTGTGATTTTTATTCAATTGCCGGATCGGATGAGTGGAACAGAAAGACAACGGAAGGACCGTTATTCCTCGTCTGTAAATATCCAAATTTTGATTCCTAATGCCCCGTAGATAGTTCGAACTGTATAGGAACAATAATCAATTTTAGCTCGAATGGTTTGTAGGGGAACCCTACCTTCTCTGATCCATTCGACACGTGCAATTTCTTTTCCGTCGATACGCCCTGCAATTTGTACTTGAATTCCTTTTGTATCTGCTTGTTCAGTTAATTCAATAGCTT